GAATTCTTAATTCTATAATACTTAATTCTATAATAATCGTATAAAGAATAAAAAAGATTCTTATAATAATCTAAATTCTAATAATTAAAGACTTTTTAATTGAAAAAAAAAAAATAATAATAAATATAGATTCTCCTAAAATGGAAATCTATTTTTTTTGATATTTTGATGAGATGTTCGGTCATAAATATATTTTTTTTTCTAAAAAAAAAAAGCTATCGAATGAATCGTTGTACATTTCAATTTGAATTTGGAATTAGGCCGAAAATCCAAGTGGCTATTAACGAAATAATCATCTGATCATATCCAATTATGTATTACAAATTACAATAAATAAAAAAGGGGGATTAAAAAAAATGCGAGATCTAAAAACATATCTCTCCGTGGCACCAGTGGTAAGTACTCTATGGTTCGGGGCTTTAGCGGGTCTCTTGATAGAGATCAATCGTTTTTTTCCAGATGCATTGATATTCCCTTTTTTTTCATTCTAGTCTAGGGCGCAAGAAGGGGTGAAGAAGATAAAAGATACAATCAAATATCTGAATCCCCCTCCTTCTTTATTATTTATTTTTTTTTTTAGAATTCGAATATAAAAAGTTAGAAAAGAATAAAGGGGATTTGGACTCGGTGAAACTCGGAATCTTGTACAGGCTTCAATGGAATTGAATGAATAATTCAATTCCATTTCCATTCTTAATAGAGTGAGACCAGAAATGGAAATGGAAATAGAATGGCTAGGGTGGGGGCAACAATATCATACAAGATACTTAAATGAAAACTGAAATACTGTACTGCGATTCGAAAATTGGAAATAATTGTATTACTTAAATTTTCCTGTCCTATATTAATTGAAACGAAATCCTTCATAATTTTATTTAGAATTATCAACTTTTACTTTTTTCATTCCTTTCTTCTTCTTCGCTTCGAATCCTAAAAAATAGAAGAGTTAAGTAAATAAAAAAAAGGAGGTTCATGGCCAAGGCTAAAGATATCCGAGTAAGGGTTATTTTGGAATGTACCTGTTGTGCTCAAAAGAGTCTTAATAAGGAATCAACGGGTATTTCCAGATATATTACTCAAAAGAATCGACACAATACGCCTAGTCGATTAGAACTAAGAAAATTCTGTCCTTGTTGTTGCAAACATACGATTCATGCAGAGATAAAGAAATAGAAAAACAGATCGCTTGCGTGTCACCCGTCCAAAAGGAATATGAAAAATGATCTATTTCTCATATATATTCTCTAATTTATATATTATAAATATATAAATTAGATTAGATATATATAACATAATATAACATCTATTTTTTTATATTATAAAACAAAAAAAAAATAAGAAAAGCAATAAAATAAAACAAAAATCCTTTTTTTTGGTAAGAAATAGGATTCTCGGGATAGGAATAAACAAACCATGGATAAATCTAAGCGACTTTTTCTTAAACCCAAGCGATCTTTTCGTAGGCGTTTGCCCCCGATCCAATCGGGGGATAGAATTGATTATAAAAACATGAGTTTAATTAGTCGATTTATTAGTGAACAAGGAAAAATATTATCTAGACGGGTGAATAGATTGACCTTAAAACAACAACGATTAATTACGATTGCTATAAAACAAGCTCGTATTTTATCTTCGTTACCTTTTCTTAATAATGAAAAAAAAATGGAAAAAGGCGAGTCGACCGCTAGAACTACTCCTACCGGTCTTAAAACAAAAAAAACTAGAGTTATTCTTCAATTGAATTCAAATTCAAATTGAAACTCAAATCCAATTTGAATTGATGTTTTGTTGGAAAACAACGCCAATCAAATTTGGGTTGTTGTGTTATAAGAAAAAATAAAATCGGTGAAGAAGAATAAATCTTTTTATATTGAACGTGGTTGTTCATTTTGATGACTTTATTGAATCCTATTTTTTCATACAAATCCCTACTCTACTACCTTCCCGGAGTTCATTCTCCGGGGAATTTTTATTTTATGATCTCGTTGGCAATCATAAAAAGGCAATTCCCCTTTAATATAGCTATTTGTGCAACTATTTTACGATTAAGAAGCAATTGCCTCTTGTACAGATTATACAATAAATTACGATAACTATTGTACATTTTTTTTTTATTCTTACCAATTACTGCATTTATTCGATTGATCCACAAACCGCGAAAATCTCTTTTTTTCCTATCTCTATCCCGATGAGCCGAAACCAAAGCTTTTATTTTCTGTTGAGTAATAGTTCGAGTAAGTCTTGAATGAGCCCCACGAAAGCTTGATGTAAATAAACGAATTCTTGTTCTACGTTTCCGAGCTATATATCCTCGTTTAATTCTGGTCATTGAGTAAATGAAATGAGACTTTGATGAATAACTATTAGATTCATTTTCTTTCAGTTATTCTTTTTCCTTTCCTAGTCTATTAATAACAAAAATGGATTCTTCCAATGTATAAAGTAAGAATTTCAATGGCTTTTGCTACTATAACCTTCCCAACCACGATTTTTTTCTTTTGATTTTGAAGCATTTAACTTCGAAATAAGAGAGTGTATTGAGAAAAAACATAGTAAAGTAAATAAAAAAGAAATGGTGGGTTCCATCGTTTCTATGATTACTTTTAAAACGGTGAGATTCTCTCTATACACCGGAGCCCCTTCCTCTGTTTAATCAATATTTTTGTTAACTTGTACAGTTCACACTCTTTGGCTCTACCCATGAAATATCAAGTAATAGGTCTTTCACAACGAAATCTAGCTATACAGTAACGGTATTTAAGTATGAAGATTAGCTGGGTAGCTGACCCTCTTAGTCCGTTCTTGCAAAAATAAGGCCATAATTATTCTGCTTTTTAATTGAACTATAGGATTTCCCCCGCTTAATGGATAAGCATTTACTACCAATGGTGAAATCTTTCTCATCTTAAATTGCAAATTGAGGTGATTGGGTTTGCACCAATCGAAACCATAAATTTGATACACAATAGAAGACTCTCTATATATATTTTATTTATTATTAATTTTATATTATCTATATTAGTTAAGATTAGTTAAGATAGTGAATGGAGCTCTTCCATTCACTATCTTAACCGATCCCCCGATACTGGAATTTTTTTTTCCTTTTTTTTTAGTCTATGATCTGAACGAGTCGCACATACACCCTAGTACAGGTTCCTCGGCGCTGAGGACATCCCCGAAGAGCGGGGGATTTCGTGACATTTCGGATTGGCTGTCTTGTGTTTCTAATAAGTTGTTTCATAGTTGGCATGGTGAGTTGTATACATAATGAGTTGGTTTAGATCAATCATAACCCGATGATTATGAATCAGTTCTATTCTATTAATAGATTCATTAATTTTTATTTATTATCATATTTCTATTAATAGAAATATGATAATAAATCAGATAAGAAGACTAAATTAATAAGAAAAAAAAATCAAATCGTGTATTTGCGCGGAATCCTTGCTGCTAATTTTTTATTCAACCGCTACAAGATCAACTATTCCGTGGGCTTGGGCTTCTGCTGCTGACATAAAAACATCCCTTTCCATGTCTTCGGATACAAGCCATAAAGGTTTGCCTGTTCTTTGTACATAAACCCTTGTGATAGTTTCGCGAAGCTTCAGTAGTTCTTCTGCTTCCAGGATAAACTCTCCCGTTTGTGCCTCATAAAAAGAACTAGCGGGTTGATGGATCATTACCCTGATGATATAAAATAATAATGGTTTCCTATCTCTCGCACGATAAGGCGAGAGATAGGAAAAAAAAGACAGAATTGAACAACCGTACAGGCATCTTTTGCGTATTGCATACGGCTCTACTATGGAATTTTTTTCTACCTTCCATCGAAGAAATAGAAAAAATACTGGGTCTATCAGACCCAGATTAGTATCAGTAAATGATCCAATAACCATCCTTCCTTTTTTGTAGTATTTCTAAAATACTATGATGGTTCCGTTGCTTTATTATTTCGTCTGTTCTTCAGCAATCCCAAAGTGTCTTTTTTTTTCAAACAGTTAATATATATATTCTTTCATAGCATATATATTGTTAAAAACATAAATTTTGTTAAAACCTTTCCGGTGTAAAAACCGAAAACAAAAAAGTTTGTGACACTGAAATAGGCTCCTGATAGATCATATAAAATGGTAAATAGTCTTTTTTCATACTACTCTTTCGATACATAATCGAATGGTTTTGGAAATTTTGAAAAAAAAAAAATCATATCGAACTTGAAGTGCCATGCTATTATTACTTAATATTGGCGAAGGCATAGTCTTCTTTTTTTTTTCTCAAATAAAAGACTCATTGGCGCCAAGCGTGAGGGAATGCTAAACGTTTGGTAATTTCTCCTCCTGCCAAAAGAAAAGATCCCATTGAAGCGGCTAATCCCATGCATACTGTCTGTACATCGGGTTGTACAAATTGCATAGTATCATAAATAGCTATTCCGGGTATTACCCATCCGCCCGGAGAATTTATAAACAGATACAAATCTTTGTTATCGTCCTCCATACTGAGATATACCATAAGGCCAATAAGTTGATTCGATATTTCACTATCAACCTCTTGGCCTAAAAAAAGGAGTCTTTCTCGATAAAGTCGGTTGATTAGGATAAGATTTTATCCCTTAAGAGCCGTACATGCATCTTTTGATGCATACGGTTCACAAAAGATCGCAAAAATAAATCAATGTGTAGATTTCAACCCTCTTCACTTTTCATTTTCCTAATGAACTTCGAACGAAGGGAAAGGTCTTTTTCTTACATTATTACATTATTTCAAGAAAGACAACTTTTGATCCCTTCCTTTATCCATATACCTTTATCCATATAAAATTTTTTTACATATATAATAGAAGAAATATATCGAATGTATTAAACTTATTGAACTAACTCCTCATTGATGTATTGTTTTCATCGAGATGGAATCAAAATCGCAATGTAATTTTCTTGTTTCTGAATGGGCTTCTTCAATTCTTTTCTTTTAGGTTTCTATTCTACTCTGAGTAAAGATCTGCCCGATTTTGATTTGCACATATAGGACAAATACTCCAATACCATATCTTTTTGCTACGACTTCCTTTTTTCTGAATTTATTATTTTATGTTTTCTGGCACATATATGACATGCTAGAAGTAGTAATCGTAGATATATTACCGTTTTTTTTTCTAAACAGAGCCTGGATACTTTATTTTATTGGTCCAGCCAAGCCAACCATAAAAACTTCAAAATTGATAATAGTAATCTGGATATCCCTTCAAAAATCGATCTAATTGCACTTCATTACACTTCACGCTCCAGATTTTTGATGATTCAATCAAAATTTTTCGGGGTGAAAGAGAGGATACCTCGATCGGGGGAGAAAACGGGGAAATCCCATATAACCCAATATATCTGACAAGTCGCACTATATGTCAACCCAAGATGCATCTTCCTCTCCAGGACTTCGAAAGGGAACTTTTGGAACACCAATAGGCATTAAATCAAGAACAAAAATGAAGTAATATATGTCACTTTGATGTGGAAACGTAAAAATTGGTTTATTGTGTTAAAAATTATTTGTCTTTATCATCTTGTATTTATAAATGATAAATAAAAAAAGGGGGGTGGGGGGGGGAATACCAAATGAAAAAAAAAATAAAAGATAGTTCTTACGAACAGGTTCTTTGAATGATAAAAACTATGTCCGCATTCACGGATAGAAACACGCATAAAAAATGGGATCTCCCCCACCACCAACACCACCATTGCGTATTGTTATTTATCGGGTATAGAATAAAATAGATCCGCTTTTTTTTGTTCCTATGAATCTAATTGTTCCATCTTTCCTAAAAACCTAGAAAAAAAAACAAAATGTAATCCCTTACCCGATATAATCTACTGCAAGTGGGGTTCCATAGTATATTTTTTTCCAGTGCAATAAAGTTACATAGTGTCTATTTTTTGCTGATAAAAGGGGTATTCTTATGGGTTTGCCTTGGTATCGTGTTCATACCGTTGTATTAAATGATCCCGGCCGTTTACTTTCTGTCCATATAATGCATACAGCTCTGGTTGCTGGTTGGGCCGGTTCGATGGCTCTATATGAATTAGCAGTTTTTGATCCCTCCGACCCTGTTCTTGACCCAATGTGGAGACAGGGTATGTTCGTTATACCCTTCATGACTCGTTTAGGGATAACCAATTCGTGGGGCGGTTGGAGTATCACAGGGGGGACTACGACGAATCCGGGTATTTGGAGTTATGAAGGTGTGGCCGGAGCGCATATTGTGTTTTCGGGCTTGTGCTTTTTGGCGGCTATCTGGCATTGGGTCTATTGGGATCTAGAAATCTTTTGTGATGAACGTACAGGAAAACCCTCTTTGGATTTGCCAAAAATATTTGGAATTCATTTATTTCTTGCAGGGGTGGCTTGTTTTGGTTTTGGCGCATTTCATGTAACCGGATTGTATGGTCCTGGAATATGGGTGTCCGATCCTTATGGCCTAACCGGAAGGGTGCAATCCGTAAATCCTGCATGGGGTGTAGAAGGTTTTGATCCTTTTGTTCCCGGTGGAATAGCCTCTCATCATATTGCAGCAGGGACATTGGGTATATTAGCGGGCCTTTTCCATCTTAGTGTGCGTCCACCCCAACGTCTATACAAGGGATTGCGTATGGGAAATATTGAAACCGTCCTTTCCAGTAGTATCGCTGCTGTATTTTTTGCAGCTTTTGTTGTTGCTGGAACAATGTGGTATGGTTCAGCAACAACCCCGATTGAATTATTTGGTCCAACTCGTTATCAATGGGATCAGGGATACTTCCAGCAAGAAATATATCGACGAGTTGGTGCTGGGCTAGCCGAAAATCAAAGTTTATCAGAAGCTTGGTCTAAAATTCCCGAAAAATTAGCTTTTTATGATTACATCGGCAATAATCCGGCAAAAGGGGGGTTATTTAGAGCGGGCTCAATGGATAATGGAGATGGAATAGCCGTCGGTTGGTTAGGACATCCTATCTTTAGAGATAAAGAGGGGCGTGAACTTTTTGTACGACGTATGCCTACTTTTTTTGAGACATTTCCGGTTGTTTTGGTAGACGGAGACGGAATTGTTAGAGCCGATGTTCCTTTTCGAAGGGCAGAATCGAAGTATAGTGTCGAACAAGTAGGTGTAACTGTTGAGTTTTATGGTGGCGAACTCAACGGAGTCAGTTATAGTGATCCTGCTACTGTGAAAAAATATGCTAGACGTGCTCAATTGGGTGAAATTTTTGAATTAGATCGTGCTACTTTGAAATCGGATGGTGTTTTTCGTAGCAGCCCGAGGGGTTGGTTTACTTTTGGACATGCTTCGTTTGCTCTTCTCTTCTTTTTCGGGCACATTTGGCATGGTGCTAGAACTTTGTTCAGAGATGTTTTTGCTGGTATCGATCCTGATTTGGATGCTCAAGTCGAATTTGGAGCATTCCAAAAACTGGGAGATCCAACTACAAGAAGACAAATAGTCTGATAGAACATTCTTTCTTTTTGTGT